TTCGTTCTCTTAATTGAAATTTAACTCGGCCCAATCTTTTACTAAAAGGATTGAGCCGAATACAAAGATCCTAATACAAGGATCCTATTGTATATGTATGTATATGTATACATTTTTGATAGATACATATTTAACTAAATATACAATACAAGATTTTAAAGACAAAATAGAAGACTAAGCAACTCAAACCTTTCTATTTTTATCTTGGATCCACAATTAACCCTAAGGATCTATAGGATTGGTGTATTCTTTTTTATTCCCCAGTTTCAGATAGACTAGTATCACAACTTCTTATACCTATCCTGTATATTGTCCTTTTCTTTCCGTGTTGGAATAGAAACTTATTAATAGACGAGATTTTACAAAAAAATGTGTTTTTTTTTTTTCATTTCTTTTAGGAGAAAAGAAATATTACTTTTCTTGATGCGAATTTGACACAATATAACAAATTACTTTTCTATTTACACTTCGAAAAAAAAATTGAAAACATGATTCCCTCATAAAATATCATATATAGTGAAGTGATACTCCGGTTTCTTACAAAAAAGGAAAAGAGAATCATTTTTTTTTAATACCCACTCTTTATTTAGTTAATAATCCTGTTGATTGGATCTATATACTTATTTTGAGAGGCAAAAAAATAGTTAAATGATTTTTCATCGAATGACTATTCATCTATTTATTTTGATGGAAATAGCAGCAAGAAAGTTCTATGGAAAAATGGTGGTTCAATTCGATCTTATCCAATGTGGAATTAGGATACAGGTGTAGGCTAGGTAAATCAATGGATAGTTTCAATCCTTTTGAAAATACCAGTATAAGTGAAGACCCGATTCTAAATGATACAGATAAACACATCCATAGTTGGAGTAATAGTGACAACTCGAGTTCCAGTAATGTTGATCATTTAGTCGGCGTCAGGGACATTTGGGATTTCAGCGTTGATGAAACTTTTTTAGTTCAGGATAGTAATAAGGACAGTTATTCCATCTATTTTGATATAGAAAATAAAGTTTTTGAGATTGAGACTGATTATTCTTTTCTGGGTGAACTAGAAAGTTCTTTTTCTAGTTATTGGAGTTCTAGTTATCTGAATAATGGGTCTAGGATTGGCGACTCCCAATATGATCATTATATGTATGATACTAACTATAGTTGGAATAATTACATCAATAGTTGCATTGACCGTTATCTTCGCTCTCAAATCTGTATTGATAGTTCTATTTTTAGTGGTAGTAACTATTATAGCGAAAGTTACATTTATAGTTACATTTGTGGTGAAAGCGAAAATAGTAGTGAAAACGAGAGTACCAGTCTAATAACTAGCACGAATGGTAGCGATTTGGTTATAAGAGAAAGTTCTAATGATCTCGATATAACTCAAAAATACAAGCATTTATGGGTTCAATGTGAAAATTGTTATGGATTAAATTATAAGAAATTTTTGAAGTCAAAAATGAATCTTTGTGAACAATGTGGATATCATTTGAAAATGAATAGTTCAGATAGAATTGAACTTTTGATTGACCCAGCGACTTGGGATCCTATGGATGAAGACATGGTATCTCTGGATCCCATTGAATTTCATTCCGAAGAGGAACCTTATAAAGATCGTATTGATTCTTATCAAAGAAAGACAGGATTAACCGAGGCTGTTCAAACAGGCACAGGTCAACTAAACGGCATTCCCGTAGCAGTTGGGGTTATGGATTTTCAGTTTATGGGGGGTAGTATGGGATCCGTAGTAGGTGAGAAAATTACTCGTTTGATTGAGTATGCTACCAATCAATTTTTACCTCTTATTTTAGTGTGTGCTTCCGGAGGAGCACGAATGCAAGAAGGAAGTTTGAGCTTGATGCAAATGGCTAAAATATCTTCTGCTTTATATGATTATCAATCGAATAAAAAGTTATTTTATGTGTCAATCCTTACGTCTCCTACAACTGGTGGGGTGACAGCTAGTTTTGGGATGTTGGGAGATATCATTATTGCTGAACCTAACGCCTATATTGCATTTGCCGGTAAAAGAGTAATTGAACAAACATTGAATAAGGCAGTACCTGAAGGTTCACAATCGGCTGAATTTTTATTCCATAAGGGCTTATTCGATTCAATCGTACCACGTAATCTTTTAAAAGGCGTTTTGAATGAGTTACTTCAGCTCCATGATTTCTTTCCTTTGAATCCTAAATCAAGTAGAGCCTTAACTTAATTAAAGTTAATTAAATTGAAATTAGTTAATTTTTTTTTCTGGCGAGCAGGTATTTTTTTATTGTAATCAAAGGAAAAACACCACGAATGCATTTTTATGTGACATAAGAGTAAATTGTAGTAAAGAATCATCCAGATAATTTTTTGGCCGATATTCACTCTTTTTTCTTGTTGATAGAAAAAAGAGTGAATTCTTTTTTCCGTGAAAAAAAAGTTCGGCAAGGTAAAATGGTAAATAATAAAAAATAAAACGAATTTCATCTTTTTTTCTTACTTCTGCATACAAAAATTGAAAAAAGTAGAGTCTCATATATATATATATATATCGCGATCGCGAGAATACCCTCTTTTTGTTTTTACCAAAAAATCCCAATTTTTTGATCGGATTAGAAATTGTAACGAAGTGTTCGGGAATTTATAAGCAGAAAAACTCGTTATTTTTTATTTTACTAAAAAAAAAAAAAGAAAGTTATAAGACAAGAAAAAAAAAAAGATAATATAAAGAAGAATAAAAAATAGGTGGATTATCATATATATTTCATGTAGAAATACAAAAAAGTCACTTAATTAGTTCAATACTCTTTGGACTTTATTTTATTAGAATTCTTTATTTTATTAGAATTATATATGTTCATTTCGATATAATTTTATTATATACAAATCTTAGTGATTCTAAAATTAGCTTTGGAATAATTACTAATAAACTAATTACTATTACCAATAAAAAATAATTACTAAATAATTCGATTAGTAATATAAGAATTACTACTAGTAATATAGTAATATTAATATAGTAATATAAGAATTATTAAGATATAATAATTAATTAATAAGGTAAGAATTAATACGAAATGAAATAAGAGAAAGAATTAATATTAATATAAAATATAAATTTAATATTAATTTAATATTAATTTTAATATTAATAAAGAATAATAAAAATAGAAATATAATAATAAAATAATAATTAATAATAAAATAATAATAATAATATAGAATATTAAAATCTAATAGTAGAACTACAAAATAGAAATTTAATAGAATATTTTAGAATATTTCGAAATATTTAATTTAATTAATATTTATTTAATAATTAATGTTTAATTTCATTTTAAGAGAATTGCTTATTTAATTATTTAAATTATTTAATAGAATAGTTAATATTAATAGAAAACTATCTACTCATATCGAAATATATATAGAATAATATAAAAATACAAAAATATGTAGAATTAGAATATATTATTAAAAAATTAATAAAAAAGTTTAATAATAAATAATATAAAATAATAATCTATTTAATAATAATAAATAATAATATTCAAAAATTTATCTTCAAAATAATAGAACAAAATACTAGAATATAGAAATATTCGAATAGAAATGAAACAAAAATAGAAAATATAGAAATAGGATAATTAATAAATTTAATAAATATCGAATATTAGAATATAGAATATGTTAATAGAAATTAAATATAGATATAGAATAATATATAATTAAGAATTATAGAATATTCTAAGTATAAAAAATAATATTAAATTCGATTCGAATTATTAGAATATAAATATTCTAATCTAAATATAATAATATAAAAATGAAATAAAAATTCCAATTAAAAGATAGAAGAAAAAAAATATTAGAAGAAAAAATAAACAGGTACAAATATTAAATTGAGGTGCCCATTCTATGACAATTCTCAACAACTTACCCTCCATTTTTGTCCCTTTAGTGGGCTTAGTATTTCCGGCAATTGCAATGGCTTCATTATCTCTTCATGTTCAAAAAAACAAGATTTTTTAGATCCGATTAGGTACGATGGAAGTAGATTTCATTTATTTATTTTTCAAGGCCTAGACTTAGATCCTAATACGGATATCTAGTTAGTCTAATATGATATAATCTAATACGATATAACATGTTATATATATGTAGATAGGAGATCATAGGATGAGGCTACTTTATTTGTTAATCTAATGAATTCGATGAATTCCTCCTAAAGATTCACATCAAAATAGTGCGAGTTGATGGAAATTACTTCGGAAACAGAAAAAAAAAAAAGAAAGTCAAATCAAATGGGCTAGTCTCCCACTTCCAAAAAAAAGCAACTGGATCTAGTATGAGTTGGCGATCAGAACATATATGGATAGAACTTATAGCGGGGTCTCGAAAAATAAGTAATTTCTGCTGGGCTTTTATACTTTTTTTAGGTTCATTGGGTTTTTTATTGGTTGGAATTTCCAGTTATCTTGGAAAAAGTTTCATATCTTTATTTTCCTCTCAGCAAATACTTTTTTTTCCACAAGGGATCGTGATGTCTTTCTATGGGATCGCTGGTCTATTTATTAGTTGTTATTTGTGGTGCACAATTTTGTGGAATGTGGGTGGGGGTTATGATCGATTCGATAGAAAAGAAGGAATAGTATGTATTTTTCGCTGGGGATTTCCTGGAAAAAATCGTCGCATCTTACTCCGATTCCTTATGAAAGATATTCAGTCTATTAGAATAGAAGTTAAAGAGGGTATTTACGCTCGGCGTATCCCTTATATGGAAATAAGAGGCCGAGGGACTGTTCCTTTGACTCGTACTGATGATAATTTTACTCCACGAGAAATTGAGCAAAAAGTAGCGGAATTGGCCTATTTTTTGCGTGTACCAATTGAAGTATTTTAAAATTAGTTGAAGAATGAGCATTTTCGTAGCAGGAGTGAAAAAATCCAAGAGTCTTCTTTTTTTATAGCAAAACTTATATAGCATAACTTAACTGGAATTTCTTCACAATATTGATGAACTGATGAACTAAAGAATACGTATTATATATACGTATCCGGAACAATTCCAATTAGAAAATCAAACTTTTTAATCTAAAAATTTTGTTATGCGTATGTAAATTCACTAAATCCAATAACAAAACAAGTAAGAAATCAAAATAATAGACCCATCTCATAGATCAAAACAAAGCATTTCGGAATAAAATAGAAAGAAATTCTCTTTTTATGTTCAATATTTGAAATTGATAGGTTACGTATCGGTAGATTCTATCTTGGAAATTATCTCTACTTTTTTTTGTCATGTGTCAGTCGAGGTTTCTTTTTATCTTTTTTTTGTCTTCCTTAACCTTAATGTAATGAGCAAAGGACTGGACCACTTAGAATGCTAACCTTTCTGTCTTATTTTGCTTTTGCCACTCATTTTTTATTATCACATCACAATATTCTTCATAAATCTTTCTTAATTATTCCTGTGGGATATGGGTAAATTGGCCATTTTTTTTTTTTTCGAAATATTTGTTTTGTTGATAGAACGGAATTCTTTTATCTCTAAATCCGAATTTGGAGTCGCTCTGGGGGACATTTATGGAAAGGGGGAAATTGCTTCGAAATTGAGCAATTGAGATATCTAAAAAGAATATTTTTTTCTTCATTTGTGTACTCTTTTTATTTTAGGCTATTTTTTTTTTTTTTGTATTCTTTCATTTTTCAAAATTCAAGGACTAACCACTGGCTTACAAATAAAAACAGCGAATAGATTCATAAGTTCGAAGCCTTGGAAGAGAACTTATACTTGATAGAAATATTAGATCATATAGAATCGAGAAATGAGGTGCGTTCATTAAAAATTCACATACGAAAAATGGAAAAAAAAAAAACACATTTATTACCCTTCTATATCTTATATATATAGTTTTTTTTCCCTGGTGGATCTCTTTTTTATTTAAAAAAAGTTTTGAATCTTGGGTTATTAGTTGGTGGAATACTAGTAAATCCGAAATTTTTTTAAATGATATCCAAGAAAATTGTTTTCTAGAAAAATTCATAGAATTCGAGGAGCTCGCTCGCTTGGACGAAATGATAAAAGAATATCCGGAAATAGATTTACAAAAGTTTACTATCGGAATCCAGAAACAAACGATCCAATTGATCAAGATACATAATGAGGATCGTATCAATACGATTTTTCACTTCTCGACAAATATAATCTCTTTCGTTATTGTAAGTGGTTATTCTATTCTAAGTAATGAAGAACTTTTTTTTATTAATTCTTGGGTTCAAGAATTCCTATATAACTTAAGTGACACAATAAAAGCTTTTTCCATTCTTTTATTAACCGATTTATGTATAGGATTCCATTCACCCCACGGTTGGGAACTAATGATTGGTTCTGTTTATAAAGATTTTGGATTTGCTCATAATGATCAAATTATATCTGGCCTTGTTTCCACTTTTCCAGTCATTATCGATACAATTTTGAAATATTTGATTTTCCGTTATTTAAATCGTGTATCTCCGTCACTTGTAGTGATTTATCATTCAATGAATGACTGAAAAATGATCCAAAAAATCTCATTAGAATCTTTGTTATTTTGTACACATAAGCAAAATGTTCAAAATCTTACTTTATAAAATATTTAAAATCTTACTTTGATTGTATCTTTCTTTATATTATTTTATCTTTACTGTAATATAATATTATTATTTATTTTTTCTCTTTCTTTTTATATTGAATTTCTTTTTTTTTTTTTTTCTATACATCACATCCAAGGGATTCTCTTCCTATATCTTATATTTTAGTAAAAATTTTTCAGTAACTACCAGTATCGTGGATAGGGACCTATACGAGCGACCTACCTAATTTTATTGTAGAAATTTTCAGGATCAATGATTGGACCATGCAAACTCGAAAAACCTTTTCTTGGATAAAGGAAGAGATTACTTATTCCATTTCCGTATCACTTATGATATGTATAATAACTTGGGCATCCATTTCAAATGCATATCCGATTTTTGCACAGCAGGGTTATGAAAACCCACGCGAAGCAACTGGCCGTATTGTATGTGCCAATTGTCATTTAGCTAATAAACCGGTAGATATTGAGGTTCCACAAGCGGTACTTCCTGATACTGTATTTGAAGCAGTTGTTCGAATTCCTTATGATATGCAACTGAAACAAGTTCTTGCTAATGGAAAAAAGGGGGCTTTGAATGTGGGGGCTGTTCTTATTTTACCTGATGGGTTTGAATTAGCCCCGTCCAATCGTATTTCGCCGGAGATGAAAGAAAAGATAGGAAATCTGTCGTTTCAGAGTTATCGTCCCACTAAAAAAAATATTCTTGTGATAGGTCCTGTTCCAGGTCAGAAATATAGTGAAATTACCTTTCCAATTCTTTCTCCGGACCCCTCCACTAAGAAAGATGTTCACTTTTTAAAATATCCCATATATGTAGGCGGAAACAGAGGAAGGGGTCAGATTTATCCCGACGGGAGCAAGAGTAACAATACGGTTTATA